CCTTCTCATGCTCATGGATTCTGTTGTTAAAAAAAATATTCGCGGAGAAGGAAGATATTTTTACCAATTTTTAGTAGAAGTTATAGAATCTAATTGAAGAATCTTTATTAAACATGTGCAGATATATAGATAGATATCTGTCTTCTCCTTTCGGGCAGTTCTATTCGGAAGGTCGTGCTTTATCCAAATTTCAATTTTATAGCCAATCTAGTCAATTTTAAATTGACGCACAGCATAATAATTCGGGCTCCCTTCTCTCCCCTTTATAGGCAGGCAGCATATAGATAAATAGATAAAATACCCCTAGATATCTGTGGAACAGTTTCTCTTCTAGGGTTTACATATACTCATTTGCTAATATAATTATAATTGAAATTGAGAGGGATTTTTTGATTGAAAAAAATCAATACTGATTAGTTATGTATCCATTTTTTTGTCTTATGTAATTATGGAAATAAACCAAATTTGAGATTCAAAACCAAGAATCAGTCAGGAATTCACAAGCCCATAGTTCAATAGTTAATGGTTCCAATTTATCTTGATTTTTTTATGACTGAAAAGACCCATTTTTTTTATATATAATTTTATATATAAAAAAAAATGCAAGTATAAATTAAATATTAAATATAAACATAAGGGGGGGTAGATTTTCATCTATTTTGTATCGTTTTGGCGGCATGGCCGAGTGGTAAGGCGGGGGACTGCAAATCCTTTTTCCCCAGTTCAAATCCGGGTGTCGCCTGATCAACAAAAGAAAGATTAGAGTAGTGGAAGGGAATCGGTAAGTCTTGATAAACCTTCCACTGCTAACGTAGTGTCTACTAATTATGCTTTGAATTAGTAATTAGATTGGATAGCCGGACGGGGAATCTAATTGGTTAGTAATTGGGTGGACGATACTTTGTATACAGACTCATGAGAGTCTCTGAATGCTCAAGCATTCAATCAATATTAGATTGTAGCTTTTTTTATATATATTTAAGGTGCAAAAATAAAGATTTTATTTTTGGTAACCCTAGTAAAGAATGGGCTTTTTTATGATTGTTTCAAAGAAACAATCAGGGGAGGTTAAGGATTAGATCAAATGGGAAATCGAGGTATGTGATGGATAGCAATCTTATCTTGTCTTACTTCCATATTTAGAGGCCTTTACTTATATTTTACTTATAAATAAAAAACAAAAAAAGAAACACTAGGTTTGATTATCCTACATATTCGATTAATAACATTACCTTGACTCTTCTAAGAGTGTCACTTCTTGTTGTTATTTTTCTTGGACTTAATGTTTCCAGATTCTACGAGAAATCCTATAAGAACTTGTTGTAAGTGGATTTATTGGATTAGTTCATCAACAGTGTTGGTCCAGAACCGAACCCCCCTTATTTTTTGACTCTGCACCATGGATTCCACTATTATGAGTGAGCAATAATGGAATAATTCCTTCATATTCATAGAGGTAGGGGACACAATTTGCATGGATATAGTAAGTCTCGCTTGGGCTGCTTTAATGGTAGTCTTTACATTTTCCCTTTCACTCGTAGTATGGGGAAGAAGTGGACTCTAAGTCTAAGGATACTACGAAATTTAGTTAGCACTTTTTATTATCTAAAACTAATAATAATAATGAAATGAATATTATTCATCTTGGATTCCAGTGGAGTAATGTATTAGATAAATAATACCCCTCCAATCAAAGTAAAAGAGATAGTTGACGGATTCCCATCCAATGTTCTTATTTAGATTATAAACTAATAGGAATACAGATGATAAGAAATTTATTTCAACAAAATTCTTCCGAAACTTTCGCTTTCGATGAACCCGCTCTTATCTTACCAGAATTCTGTATAGACAATGAGGAACAACGGATCCTTTTTTTTTTTTCAAATTGATTGTAATCAATACCAATCAAATAGATGAAGCAAATAAATAGAATTGAAGTGCTATGCTATGTGCATTACATATATGTAATTAATATCTACATATATGATGGATGAAGATAAATATTTGATTTTAGATTGATCCATATTAGGTCTCTATCTTTATAGAGTACACCTTTATACATTAATTAAATAATTAAATAAATAGTATGGTAGAAAGAGTCATATATTTCTTTCTACCATACTATCGGATCTCATAGAATACTGCTGATCCCAGCCCCATCAGTTCATTTAAAACGCAAAATTGGAATCCTTTATTTTGATTTCATTTCTTCAATCATTGATAAGAACTACGAAGTCAAGTTTCATTCAAATTAATTATTTTGACTGACTGTTTTTACATATATAATAAGTAAAAAGGCAGTAGGAATTAGAATGAACAGTGCAGTAGCAATAAATGCAAGAATATTTACTTCCATAATCTCTTCGTTTTTTTTTACTTCGCAATAACTCGGGATTTAATCCCATAGAGCCCCATAGAGATGAGAAATCTTTCACCTGTAAATCCAAATGGGATGAATTACATCTCGATGATATCAAATCGGCTCAATATCATGAATAACAATACAATATCGGGGCTGTCAAATGGATTCATTGTCGAGAATTGAATAGTATAACATAGGAAGATCCTTTATCCATACCGAATCGAAAATTGGATTTCTAATCCAATCTGAAATTCCTGTATTTTACATTTTTTCCCATTCTTTGCTATAACCTACTGCCTTTCGGGTACAACCATCTGATAAAGTATCATCTAACCGTGTTTCCACTTCCATTGGTTACAAACCCTCCAAAACCATCGAAGTTAAATGGAAATAAGGACGGAGTGAAGTTCGAAACTTCGTTTTTTTAATGCTCTAATTGTCTTGGAAGACAAAAGAAGTGTGATAAAGATGAGTCCCATTATAAAAGATATAATTATAATATTCCATCAAATGTACTTTCTTCAATGATATAAATTGTGTCAAATTAAAATTAGTAATTGAGATTACATAAGATGTCTCTCTCCCACCAATCAATACTAATGGAAATTCACCGATTGGTTTAATGAAAAAAAAAAAAATAAGGATCCGCGTTCGGAATAAAATTCTGCTCTTTGTCCCCCTTTTAATCTAATCTAGTCTAGAATCTAGTTCTAGAATTCTAGAAAATAAAAAGAAGAGATTCATTTATTATTTATGGGGTCCGCCGGGACTGACGGGGCTCGAACCCGCAGCTTCCGCCTTGACAGGGCGGTGCTCTGACCAATTGAACTACAATCCCAAGCCAATTTAGGTGTATAGAATACGTATGATCTCCGTTAATTACCCTGTTGTAAGCTGGACGCGGGTGATATATGGATATGATATCCTATGGTTTAGTAAGAGTGACATGAATTAATAGTAATTCTTTTTTTATTTATTTACTCGTTTCCTAAGACTTTATACTTACAGATCCTAATCTGAATCTAGATAATTAAGAAGATCCGAATTTTTGATAACATTTCTAACAAAAAAAATCCAAAATTAAAGTAGGGATATCTCAGAAAGTTGTATTTTTTCTTATGCTTCTGTAATTGTTCTTAATTCTTCTGTATCTGTATCAGGCATTTCTGGAAAAAACGTGTTACATAATTTCATCTTGGATTAGCGAATTATTGGGCCGAGCTGGATTTGAACCAGCGTAGACATATTGCCAACGAATTTACAGTCCGTCCCCATTAACCACTCGGGCATCGACCCCGGATAAATCAATTTTGACCTATTGATAATCCATGATCAACTTCCTTTCATAGTACCCTACCCCCAGGGGAATTCGAATCCCCGCTGCCTCCTTGAAAGAGAGATGTCCTGAACCACTAGACGATGGGGGCATGCTTGCCCGACCGCCACCATACCATGAACATAGTATGAACAGTTTTTTGAAATTGTCAATATAATGTAATGGTATGACTAGATCCGACGGATTTTTCCCTCTTCATGATTCTATAGAATTTTTGGATTTCCATTTCTTATTTAGACTTTATTTTATTTTATAATATATATTATATAAATGCATATAAATACATTAGAATCGCCATTTAATAATAATTAATATTAAATAATGAAAAATTTCTATATAATCAATAGTTTTCGGCCAGAATCAGAATAAAGGATTAAACTTCATTTAATTTCTTCCACTTTCCGTCATGGATTCATTGATTGTTAAGATGGAATATACCTACTTCTATCTTACGCTAAACCAAGAAATTACCAAACAAACGAGAAATCTGGAAAGAGGGGATCAATATGAAAAAGAATTTTTTCCGATTCCAGGGACAAGTAGAATCTTTTCATCACACGATTCGATGAAATATCATGGATCTATCCCGATGGTTATATGTATCAATCAAGCGAATTTACTTCTGATGATAGTCAATTAAAAAGTAATTAGGCCCAGTCTTGAAACAATTCATTGCATTGCTATTTATCAAATGTAATATCAATAAACCCATTTTTTTACCCTATATATACTCACCAGTTAAATCCAAATTCTTGGGCCACTAGCAGCCGCTATGAGGCTATTGCATGTACTTATCCATATATAATATGTAATGTACATAGATATATCTTATCCACACACATTCCGGAATTTAATCAAAGTGGCCCTTTTAACTCAGCGGTAGAGTAACGCCATGGTAAGGCGTAAGTCATCGGTTCAAATCCGATAAGGGGCTTTCGGTTGTTTTATAAAACTCAAGTCTTAGTATTCATATTTGAGCGGAGAATAGAGATATTATTTCTCTTTTTAGTAAGCAACTTTATATAATATAATAAGTTATCATTCTAATGAATTATGTTATAGGTTATAGAATAGAGTTATAAAGTTTAACATTTGTTCATTATATTAGAATGATAATTTATAATGAGAATAATGATAAGTCATATCTTTCATTACCTTTCATTACCAAATATTCCTACTTTACATTATGTCAATCAAATCCATTCTAAAGATTAGAAATCACTAAAAGAAAAGTAAGTGGACCTGACCCATTGAATCATGACTATATCCACTATTCTGATATTCAAATTCAATAGAGATGAA